AGCATTGGAACTGCTATGTAGGCTTTTGCTTACCGAGGGTTCGAATCCCTCTCTTTCCGTACCTTCACCTAATGCATCGATCTTACTAACCACAATAGAGCCAATAGCAATGGATACGACTATTCCAACAGTTAGACCTTTCTTTGATATGGATTCTCTATTCCTAATGGCTGTGGTACAGAAAATACTGTGTAAAGAAAAGAGTAGAGTAGACAAGGAATGAAAATATCCCTCTCGGTCTATGATACCTAAATGGAAGAAAAATCCGGATCAAACCCTTATTTATCTTAACCTTAGGTTAATTTACTTCGCCGAAAGGGAGCAAAATAGGTCGAACCCTTATTCTTATTAGTGTTGATTTTCTTTTTGTTAGGTTTAAGTCTGACGAGAATAATATTCTACAACTAGCAATTCATTTATTTTCAAACCGACCCATTTACTATCTATTATTTGATTGACTAATCCTTTATATTGGAATGGTTGAAGAGTTAAATGGTTTGGCAATTCCTCATGGGGGGATGAATCGAGAGAATTTTGAATTAGAACTTTAGATTTTTGTTCATCCCTCGCCGCAATAGTATCTCGGGGTTTGCAGCGATAACTTGGTATATCTACTATACGACCATTGACTAAAATATGTCTATGGTTAACTAATTGGCGAGCTCCCGGAATAGTCGGAGCCATACCCAAGCGAAAAAGAATGTTATCAAGGCGCATTTCAAGTAATTGTAGTAAAACCTGACCTGTTGACCCTTTTGCCTTTCCGGCGATACGAACGTATTTAAGTAATTGTCGTTCTGTAAGACCATAATGAAAACGCAATTTTTGTTTTTCTTCTAGGCGAATTCGATATTGGGATTTTTTCCCGGAACGCGATTGGTTTCTAAGATCACTTCCAGCTCTGGGCCTTTTATTAGTTAGCCCTGGTAAAGCCCCCAGGCGGCGTATTTTTTTGAAACGAGGACCTCGGTAACGCGACATAAAGACTCCTTCTTCTTATTTATATTTAATTATTAATTCTTATTGATGAAATTTCATTCTACAGAATAAACCTAAACTAAAAATGAACTAAATTCTAAATAAAGCGAAATTTACTTAGTTATTCTATTAAAGAATAATGAGATGAGTTGGATAAATATCCAGATCTTTATATTCTATATATAGAAAAAGAAAAGGATTCTTTTCGTTAGATAGTTGGAAATTCTAATAAATCAAGGGCTTTTGCCAAAAGAGGAAAACATTTTTTTTTCAATATTTTTTGATTTCAAAGATGCATTATAAATCATGTAAAACATAGAATAAAATAAATAGAGAAAAGCCGACTATCGGAATCGAACCGATGACCATCGCATTACAAATGCGATGCTCTAACCTCTGAGCTAAGCAGGCTCACATAACATAAATTCGACATGTATAAGAATTCAATAAACTCTTAGAATCTTTGCTATTCACTATTATACTATTTTAATTCTTAGCTATTCATATTCGCTATTCATAATGAATATTAATATATTAAAGAATAGAATATATAATTTCAAATAACTGTTAAATATTATAGAAGATAACGATTAATCTAGCGATATAGAATTTCCATTTTTCTTTTTTATCACAATTAAATATTCTTTTTTTTTTTTTTTAATATGAAAAGAATCGACCGTTCAAGTATTCGAAATTTCATGGGTAAATGAGTGGAAAAGAGGCAGATGTATAGCGTATGTATCCACCTATATTGAATTGCCGATACAGAAATGATAAAATCGTTTTTGATTGGACCGAATATAAGCCTCCTATAGTATAGATATAGAAGATGAAAGAAGATAGACAAGAAATCAAAGGCAAAGAGGGAAAACACTTTTTCGAGACAGGAATCGGCATCTATGCTAATGAATTCAATGGTTCCGGTATAAATGAAAGAAAAAGGGGAACGAGATCACAATGAGATTTTCATCTCACAAGGGGGATATGGCGAAATCGGTAGACGCTACGGACTTAATTGGATTGAGCCTTGGTATGGAAACTTACTAAGTGATAACTTTCAAATTCAGAGAAACCCTGGAATTAATAAAAATGGGCAATCCTGAGCCAAATCACGTTTTCCGAAAACAAACAAAGGTTCAGAAAGCGAAAATCAAAAAGGATAGGTGCAGAGACTCGATGGAAGCTGTTCTAACGAATGGAGTTGATTGTCTTACGTTATTAGAGGAATCCTTCTATCGAAACTTCAGAAAAGATGAAGGATAAACCTGTATACATACTAGAGAAGAATTGTTGTCAATTGATTCCATATTGAAGAAAGAATCGAATATTCATTGATCAAACCATTCACTCCATAATCTCATAGATCTTTTGAAGAACTGATTAATCGGACGAGAATAAAGATAGAGTCCCGTTCTACATGTCAATACCGGCAACAATGAAATTTATAGTAAGAGGAAAATCCGTCGATTTCAAAAATCGTGAGGGTTCAAGTCCCTCTATCCCCAAAAAGACCATTTGGCTC